GCTCTAACAATTCCGTCGCCGTCTACCAAAACGACCGGAAATGTTTCAAAAAAAGTGGGCATACGCCGTACAAAAAGCTCACGTCCTTCTTTATCTCTAAAGATAGGGTGTCCTAACCACCCAACCGCTATTCCATCTCCGCTATCCATTGAGCCTGCCCTGAATAATCCTCCTTTTGCCGGATTATTGCCGATATAATCATAAAAAGCCAATTTTTCAGGAATTTTAGACCAGGCTTCTGATAAACTTTGATTTTCTGCTAGCCCGGCCCTAACTCTTCGATATATCTCTTGCTGGAAGTAACCCTGATCCCATTGATAACGAGTGGGACCAAATAATTCGATGGGGGTAGTTGCTGAACCATACCACATAGTTCCAGCAACTACAAAAGCTGCAAAAAAGACAGCCGCGATACTACTGGAGAGTACGGTTTCAATATTTCCCATACGTAATCCTTTGTATAGACGTTGTGGCGGTCGAACGCTAAGATGGAATAGACCCGCTAATATGCCCAATGTACCGGCTGCAATATGATGAGAAGCTATTCCTCCCGGAACAAAAGGATCAAAACCCTCCACGCCCCACGCCGGATTTACAGGTTGTACTTTTCCCGTTAGTCCGTAAGGATCAGACACCCATATTCCAGGACCATACAGGCCTGTTACATGAAATGCACCAAAACCAAAGCAAGCCACCCCGGAGAGAAATAAATGAATGCCAAAGATCTTGGGCAAATCCAAAGAAGGTTTTCCTGTACGTTCATCAGAAAATATTTCTAGATCCCAATAGACCCAATGCCAGATAGCTGCCAAAAAGCATAAGCCAGAAAATAAAATATGTGCCCCAGCTACACCTTCGTAACTCCAAACCCCTGTATTCGTTACAGTCCCTCCTGTGATACTCCAACCCCCCCAAGAATTGGTTATTCCTAAACGAGTCATGAAGGGTATAACGAACATACCTTGTCTCCACATTGGATCAAGAACGGGGTCAGAAGGATCAAAAACTGCTAATTCATAGAGAGCCATCGAACCCGCCCAACCAGCAACCAGAGCTGTATGCATTATATGAACGGAAAGCAATCGGCCGGGATCATTCAATACAACGGTATGAACACGATACCAAGGCAAACCCATGGAAAATACCCCTTTATCAAAGAAAAATAAACACTACGTAACTTTATTGCATTGGAATATACTATGACTATGCTGCGGACTTCCCCTGTTCAGTGGATTATTTCCTAACAAGGGTTATTTATTCTATATTCTATTGTGTTCCAAATAATGGAAGAATTCTGTTCGTAAGAACAAAGAGAAGCAGATTTATTCTATACTCGATAAGTACCAATACGCAATGGTGGATTGATACCACTTTCTATGAGTAAATGCGTTTATCATTCGAAAGGCCTGCTCGTAAAAAATTTCCTTTATTTTTTTTCTTTCTTTCTGAATTTTGCTAATCTATGGATAAAATAAATATGATAAAGACAATATTCTAAAGACAATAAAACCACATTATTACGTTTCCACATCAAAGTGAAATATAGGATTTAGTTCTTTTTTCTTTCAATTTATGCCTATTGGTGTTCCAAAAGTACCTTTCCGAAGTCCTGGAGAGGAAGATGCATCTTGGGTTGACGTATAGTGCGACTTGTGAGATATATTGGGTCATATGGGATTTCCCCGTTCTCTCCCCCGATCGAGATATCCTCTGTTTCGCCCAAGAAGTATAAATGGAATCATCCATAAATTGGAGCGTGAAGTGCAATTAGATGCATTGTTTGGAGGAATTCATAGTACTATTATCAATTCGAATAATTTATGGTTTACTTTGATTGGACTAAAAAAATGAAGTATCCAGGCTCCGTTTAGAAAAAACCCAATTGGTAATATATCTAGGATTACTACGTGTATCCTAAACGATTCCTGTTTGTTATTTGGAAAGTCATACCAAAAAGAAATGGTGGTGAGAAGATTTGTCCTATATGTGCAAATCAAAACGGGGTGAATCTTTACCCGGAGTAGAGCATAAACCTAAAAAGATGAAAGAGACCCATTCAGGAACAAGAAAATACCATCGTGATTTGGATTGAATCTCGATGAAACAATACATCAATGAAAAGTGAATTCGATAAGTTTTTCTATTATATAATAAAGAAGAAAAAAAATTCGTCTTTATTGAAAAATCGAAGAAAAAGCCCTTAATCTATACATTGATTCTTTTTTTTTCGCTATTTTTTTTTGAACCGTATGCACCAAAAGATGCATGTACGGTTCCTAAGGGATACAATTTTGCCCTACTCAACCGACTTTATCGAGAAAGATTACTTTTTTTAGGCCAAGAAGTTGATAGCGAGATCTCGAATCAACTTATCGGTCTTATGGTATATCTCAGTATCGAGGATGATACCAAAGATCTGTATTTGTTTATAAACTCTCCTGGCGGATGGGTAATACCCGGAGTCGCTATTTATGATACTATGCAATTTGTGCGACCAGAGGTCCATACAATATGCATGGGATTAGCCGCGTCAATGGGATCTTTTATCCTGGTTGGAGGAGAAATTACCAAACGTCTAGCATTCCCTCACGCTTGGCGCCAATGGGGTTTTTTATTTGAGCGAAAAAGTAAAACTATGCCTTCGCCATATGAATATTAAGTAATAATAGCATGGCACTTCGAATTCGATATGAAAAATTTTTGCATTGTTTTTTTTCAAAAGATTCGATTATGTATCGAGAGAGTAGTATGAGATAAAAGATATTTCCGATTTTCTCTTATCTATCGGAAGTCCAATTCAGCGTTACAAACTTGGTTGTTTTCACACCGAAAGTCTCTTAACAATTTTTAAGTTATAAAAAAAAGAGTGCAAAAAAAAACCAAATTTTTCCCTTTTTGGTTGGATCAAAAAGAAACTTTGGGATTGCTGAATCAAAGAAAAAAATCCATTTTCAAATAGAAAAGCAACGGAGCCATCATAGTATTTTTGAACTCCTCCAAAAGGAAGGGTGGCAATTTGACCATTTACCCTCCTGGGGCTGATAGATTCTATTTTTATCTGGAAAGTAAGGGTCAATTTGATTGTATAGCCGTATGCAATGCACAAAAGATGATGCCCGTACGGTTGTTCAATTCTATCTTTTTTTCCTATTATTCTTGATCTTCCTTTTCTGTTCCTTTCATCACATCAGATAGAGAAACCTTCTATCATCAGGGTAATGATCCATCAACCCGCGAGTTCTTTTTATGAGGCGCAGACGGGAGAATTTATCCTGGAAGCGGAAGAACTGCTTAAACTACGCGAAACCCTCACAAGGGTTTATGTACAAAGGACGGGCAAACCTTTATGGGTTGTATCTGAAGACATGGAAAGAGACGTTTTTATGTCAGCAACAGAAGCCCAAGCTTATGGAATTGTTGATCTTGTAGCAGTTGAATGAAAAAAAATGGATTTTGTGAAAATCCGTGATGTGATATTTTATCTCCGAGTTTCACTATTAAATACAAAAATTCATAATCATCCGGTTAGGATCAATCTAAACCAGCCCATTATGTATATATTCAACATGCCAACCATTAAACAACTTATTAGAAATACAAGACAGCCCATTCGAAATGTCACGAAATCCCCCGCTCTTGGGGGATGCCCTCAGCGTCGAGGAACATGTACTAGGGTGTATGTGCGACTCGTTTAGATCATGAGCTGATACAAAAAAGCAAGAAACCGCTTCCAGTATGAATGATTAGTCCAGTGAATAGGATCGAATGGAAGAAGGAACTCCATTTACTATCTACTTACTATCTAAAAATAAGCCACTCGATCCCTCTATTGTGTATAAAATTTATGGTTTCCACTGGTGCAAATCCAATCACCTGAATTTAAGATGAGAAACCATTTTCCATTGGTAGCAAATCGTTATCCATTAAGCGGAGGAAATCTTATTGAAATTCAAAAAAAAAACATAAAAATGAAGTTCTCGCTCGGTCAAGAACGGACTACGAGGGTCAGCTACCCAGCGAAATTTCATAATTCAATACCGTTACTGTATAGGCGGGTCTTATTGTTAAAGACCTGTTACTGGATAATTCATGAGTAGAGCCAAAGAGTGTGATGTGAACTATACAAGTTACCAATAACATTGATGAAATATTAAATAAATGAAGTAAATAAATGAAGTAAAGGCTCCGGTGTATAGAGAAGACCTTACCGTTTAAGAAGTAACCATAGAAACGAGGAAACCCACTATTTCTTTATCTATTTAATTTCTATTTCTTTTAAAATACCAAAAAAAATAAAAAAATCGTGGTTGGGGAGGTTATAGTAGCCAAAGCCATTGGAATTTGTATTTTATACATTGGAAAAATCCGTTTGGTTATTAATAGACCAGGACGGGTAAAAGAATAACTGAAAGAAACGAAATCAATTAGTTATTTGTCAAAATTTTATTTATTCAATGACCAGAATTAAACGCGGATATATAGCCCGGAGGCGTAGAACAAAAATTCGTTTATTTGCATCAAGTTTTCGGGGGTCTCATTCAAGACTTACTCGAACTATTACTCAACAGAAAATAAGAGCTTTGGTTTCGGCTCATCGGGATAGGGATAAGCAAAAGAGAAATTTTCGTCGTTTGTGGATCACTCGGATAAACGCAGTAATTCGAGAAGGGAGAGTATTCTATAGTTATAGTAAATTAATACATGATCTATACAAGAAGCAGTTGCTTCTTAATCGTAAAATATTGGCCCAAATGGCTATATCAAATAGGAATTGTCTTTATATGATTTCCAACGAAATAAGAAAAAAAGTAGATTGGAAAGAATACACCGGAATAATTTAAATGGAGTTCCCCGGAGAATGAACTCCGGGAAGGTGGGGTCAAAATGACTATAAGAAAATATGCTAAAGTAGTCAAAATGAATGAACACGTTCAATAAAAAAAATCTTTTTTTCTGGTTCGTTTTTTTTTCTTACGACAGCATAATAAAATCTGGATTCT